AAATGAGTGTGCATAATTCAGTGATTCTTCTTTGTTCTCCTAATTGATTGCAATTAAACTCGGCCCAATCTTTTCCTAAAAAAAGGATTGAGCCGATACTTCCTATACTCATCCTCTACTTCCTATAGGATATGCAGTATTTGCATATATCTTTCATATGTACAGATCTTTTAACCATTTGAACCATAGATATATACAAGATCTAAATACAATGAAGACTAAATAATTTCATATTTCGATTTTATATTTTTCGTGTCGGATCCATAATTAATTCCATGGATCCTTAGGATTGGTGGATCATTTTATATCTCGTAATTTCAGGCCTTAGATTAAGCTAGAGGAAGGACTCCCTCTATCCACTATACTCATCCTGTATATTGTCTTTTTCGTTCCATGTTGCAATATATAAACTTATTTATTGTTTGATTTTATACGATACAAGGTTATACGAGAACGAATTCCTTATTTATAGTTATCTTATTTATAGTTATAGAAAGAAAGATAGTTATAGAAAGAAAGAACTATTTCTCTTTTCAATGAGCATTTGTACATGACATGATAGAAACCTGTCTTTCTATCATTTTCTATTGAAAAAAAAATAGTAGATTATTTATATCTATCTATACATATATAGATAGATATAGATATTGAAGTGATACCTTGTATTCCAAGAAAGAGAATCATTTCTTTAAATACTAACTCGTTGTTAGTTAACAATTCTAATCATTGGATTCATATGCTTAATTATGATAGGAAATAAAATAGTAAAATGATTATTCATCGAATGACTATTCATCTATTGTATTTTCATCAAATAAAATAGGGGGCAGGAAGACTCTATGGAAAAATGGTGGTTCAATTCGATGTTGTCTAATGATAAGTTAGAATATAGGTGTGGTCGAAGTAAATCAATGAAAAGTCGTGATGGTATTGGACATGTCAATGGAAGTGAAGAACCTATTATAAATGATAGGGATAAAAACATTTCTAGTTGGAGTGATAGTGGCAGTTATAGTTTCAATAATATTGATTATTTATTTGCTATTAGGAATTTGATCTCTGATGACACTTTTTTAGTTAAGGATAGTAATGGTGACAGTTATTCTGTATATTTTAATATGGAAAATAAGAGTTTTGAGATTGCTAATGAGAGTTTTTTTCTGAATAAATTAGAACATAATTTTTCGAGTTTTTTGAATAGGGGGTTTAAGAAAAACAATCGCTACTATTATCATTACATGTATGATACTCAATCTAGTTGGAATAATTACATTAATAGTAGCATTGAGAGTTATCTTCGTTTTGAAGTTAGTATTAATAGTTTCATGTTAGGTGGTACTGACAATTCTAGCGACAGTTACATTTATAATTTCATTTGTACTGAAAATATAAGTGGGACTAAAAGTATAATAAGTGGTAGCGAAAGTAGAAGTTCTAGTATAAGACCTAGTAATAAGGGCATTAATTTCAAAAATTTCAATATACTAAGAAGAAGATCTAATGATTTCGATATAAATAAAAAATACAGACATTTATGGATTCAATGCGAAAATTGTTATGGATTAAATTATAAAAAATTTTTTCGATCAAAAATGCATATTTGTGAAGAGTGTGGATATCATGTGAGAATGAGTAGTTCAGATAGAATCGAACTTTTGATTGATTCGGGCACTTGGGAGCCTATGGATGAAGATATGGTCTCTACGGACTTCCTTAATTTTCATTCAGAAGCGGAACCTTATAGAGATCGTATCAAGTTGTATCAAAGAAGGACAGGTTTAACTGAAGCTATTCAGACAGGGATAGGTCAACTAAACGGTATTTCTACAGCAATTGGGGTTATGGATTTTAAGTTCATGGGAGGTAGTATGGGATCTGTAGTAGGTGAAAAACTCACCCGTTTGATTGAATATGCTACTAATCGATCTCTACCCGTGATTATTGTGTGTGCTTCTGGAGGAGCACGCATGCAAGAAGGAAGTGTAAGCTTGATGCAAATGGCTAAAATATCTTCTGCTTTATATAATTATCAATCAACTAAAAAGTTCTTCTATGTATCAATCCTTACATCTCCTACAACGGGTGGAGTAACAGCTAGTTTTGGGATGCTGGGAGATGTTATAGTTGCTGAACCAGGTGCGTACATTGCTTTTGCGGGTAAAAGAGTAATTGAACAAACATTGAATAGGACAATGCCCGACGGTTCACAAGCGGCGGAGCATTTATTCCGTAAAGGCTTATTCGACTCAATCGTACCACGTAATCCTTTAAAAGGTATTCTGAGTGAGTTATTTCAGCTCCACGGCTTCTTTCCCTTGAATCGAAATTCGAAAAATTAAAGTACAGCACCAGATTCGATTCAGTTATTTTATTTATAACGAACAAGTATTTAGTTCATTGTAATAAAAAAACAAAGAAAAACGTTCCTTGGCGACATAAGTTTCACTTTTTAGTCAGAATCCCAAGTTTCAGATAATTTTTTTCTTCCAGATCTATTTTTTATCTTCATGATTAGGAATTATGAACCCTCTATCAAGAGTATCAAAAAGTGAATTTAGCTTCCTGAGGAATTCTAATTGGGGGAAATAAAAAGAATTTTATCTGGCCTTCTTACGTATTAAGATAGACAATAATTAAAAATAAAAAATAGCAAAAAAAAAAAAGAAATAGAAAATATGGAATAGAAGTTATTTGATTTCTATATCTATCGATAACCGCCCTTTTTTACTATAAATCTCTGTTTTGTTTGTTGGATCGGATTATTTAGATTCGCGAATTCATAAATTCATACATAATAAACTATTTCAGACTAAACAACTCCTTTCTTTTTATTTTAGTTAATAATAATTTATTAGTTAATAATTATTTCGTTAATAATAAATTACTTACCTTATTAGATTGTAAAGAACGATAGAAAACATAGCGAGATGGAAGAAGAATAATACAAATTTTAAAAGCAAATTATCATATCGATATTCGTGTAGAAAGATGAATAGGTCCACTTAATTTAATTCGACATTTTGGCATTTTAAATTTGTATTTTATTATTCTTTTTTTTTTTTATTTGAAATTCATAATTTTTTTGAGATTCAAAAATGAATATATCGTATATATCTTATATTATTCTTATATTATATTCTTAGAATATATTATATATAGTTAATTATCTTATATCTTATATATATAGTCTATATATAGTATATTCTTCTAGCTTCTAGATATAGATAATTATTATATCTGGAATTATTATATATGGAATTATTATATATGGAATTATTATATATATAATTATCTTATTTAATAATTAATACTACTATTCATTTAATTATTAATTAATACTACTTAATTAACATTAATTAATTAACATTAACGCAATATTATATTATTAATACATTATTAATTAACGTAATATGATATCAACATTTTAACGTAATTAACGTAATATTATAATATTTTTATATTATTTTTCAAACTGAATTTGAAATTACAATAGTCAATATTACTTATAATAGATATACTTATCATATCATAAGATATCTTTCTAATGGATACAAATATATAGATATAAATATTAAATCGAGGCACCCATTCTATGACAGATCTCAACTTACCCTCTATTTTTGTGCCTTTAGTGGGCCTAGTATTTCCGGCAATTGCAATGGCTTCTTTATCTCTTCATGTCCAAAAAAATAAGATTGTCTAGATCCGATGGGACCAAATCTTATCAATTTATTTCAACACTAGATCATAATACGGATATTTATTTAGTGTAATATGGTACCATATGTGAGTCTTTCCACACACAAATGAAAGAACTGTTATGCATGCGCGGATACATGATATCCGCATAAATGCATATATATGCGAGCTATATCTGGTTAAAAATGCATCAATGAATATTTTTATTTAATAGAAAGTCAATGTATCTAACCAATTACTCCACATCAGAATAGTGCTAGTTTTTTAAAGTTACTTCGGGATCAAGAAAGGTAAAGTCAAATTCACAAATTCATTTGGGTTATTCTCTCAATTCCAATCGAATGCAACTGAATCTAGTATAGTATGAATTGGCGATCAGAACATATATGGATAGAACTTATAACGGGGTCACGAAAAACAAGTAATTTTTGCTGGGCCTGTATCCTTTTTTTAGGTTCACTAGGATTCTTACTGGTTGGAACTTCCAGTTATCTTGGTAGGAATCTGCTATCCGTATTTCCGTCTCAGCAAATTGTTTTTTTTCCACAAGGGATCGTGATGTCTTTTTACGGGATTGCGGGTTTATTCATTAGCTCCTATTTGTGGTCCACAATTTTGTGGAATGTAGGTAGTGGTTATGACCGATTCGATAGAAAAGAAGGACTTGTGTGCATTTTTCGTTGGGGATTTCCTGGAATAAATCGTCGCATCTTCCTTCGCTTTCTTATGAGAGATATCCAATCAATCAGAATTGAGGTTAAAGAGGGTTTTTCTCCTCGTCGTGTCCTTTATATGGAAATCAGAGGCCAAGGGGCCATTCCTTTGACTCGTACTGATGAGAATTTTACTCCACGAGAAATTGAACAAAAAGCTGCCGAATTGGCCTATTTCTTGCGCGTACCAATTGAAGTATTTTGAATTAATTGAAGAATAAAGTTTTCTTAGCATGGGGAAAGGAATTTGCTAATTCCTTTTTTAATACAATTGAAGTCTTTTCGGAATGTTCATTTGAACAAAACATATTATACTATTCTGTTTCCCCGTTCCCTTGTCGCGGCGACTCACATAGAATAAAACAAAAAAAGCCGGAGGACGTATATGGAATAATGATACTCTAAATAAACTATACTATAATTAATTAATTAAGAAAAGAAGACAATTTTAGTATACTATTTTTATACCAAAAAGTATTTCATATGCGTATGGATCCCAACTCAATTCTTTTATACTTGAAAATTTCTACTAAAAAAAATCAATAAGTAGGGATTCATCAAATATATCTGAACATTTATTTCGTAATAAAAAATTCGTGTCACCTTTTTCGGCCAAGATTTTCAATTGATACCTTATCTCATTTTCTTGGATTGGGGCTAGATGGTGAAACATTTCGAAATAATTAATTGATCCGGGGGATTCGTTTCGAAATCCGATTCGTTATTTTATTAAGTAGGTTTTCGAGTATTCATCGAATGGAACAAATGAAGATGCAATTGCTTCGAATTTGTCCAATTGAGATATCTCGGGCTAATTAATATTGATTTTTTGATTTTCATTCGAAAAAGGACCCTTATTCTATTTCTATTATTCTCTTTATATATTCCTTCTAGATCCAAGAACTAAACAAAAATTCTTACAAAAAAATAGAAATAGAACCATGGGTTCAATACCTGGTTATAGAACTCGTGTTTCAGCTAAATATCATATAGAGTCAACTAATCAATAATGAAGCGAGTTCATTAACAATTCAATTCACAGATCAAAAATGAAAAAAAAGAAAGCATTGCCTTCTTTCCCATATCTTGCATCTATAGTTTTTTTGCCCTGGTGGGTTTCTTTCTCATTTAATAAATGTCTGGAACTTTGGGTTACTACTTGGTGGAATACTAGGCAATCCGAAACTCTCTTGAATGATATTCAAGAGAAAAACCTTCTAGAAAGATTCATAGAATTAGAAGAACTCTTTCTATTGGACGAAATGATAAAGGAGTACCCGGAGACACATATACAAAAACTTTGTATAGGAATACACAAGGAAACAATACAATTGGTCAAAACACATAATGAATATCATCTTCATATCATTTTGCATTTCTCGACAAATATAATCTGTTTTGCTATTCTAAGTGGTTATTTTATTCTGGGTAATGAGGAACTTGTCATTCTTAACTCTTGGGTTCAGGAATTCCTTTATAACTTAAGTGACACAATAAAAGCTTTTTCTATTCTTTTATTTACTGATTTATGGATTGGATTTCACTCGACCCATGGTTGGGAACTTATAATAGGTTCGGTCTACAACGATTTTGGATTGGCTCATAACGATCAAATTATATCTGGTCTTGTTTCCACTTTTCCAGTTATTCTAGATACAATTGTGAAATATTGGATCTTCCATTATTTAAATCGTGTATCTCCTTCGCTTGTAGTCATTTATCATTCAATGAATGAATGAAGAACTCGTTTGATCTCCTGGTATCAATCAAATCAGAATCTTTCTTCCTTTATAAACAAAGCATTTTCAATCTTACTTAATTCTTTATATTTCTACCTGTTCAAGGTATTCATCCTATATTCCAGTACAACTATTCCAGTACAATGGCAGACTCGTGCATAGGGAACTATACTAGCTACCTATCTAATTTATTGTAGAAATTCCGGGATCCATGATTGGACATGCAAAATAGAAATACTTTTTCTTGGGTAAAGGAACAGATGACTCGATCCATTTCTGTATCGATCATGATATATGTAATAACTCGGGCATCCATTTCAAATGCATATCCCATTTTTGCGCAGCAGGGTTATGAAAACCCACGAGAAGCAACTGGACGAATTGTATGTGCCAATTGCCATTTAGCTAATAAGCCTGTGGATATTGAAGTTCCGCAAGCTGTGCTTCCTGATACTGTATTTGAAGCAGTTGTTAGAATTCCTTATGATATGCAACTGAAACAAGTTCTTGCTAATGGTAAAAAAGGGGGTTTGAATGTGGGTGCTGTTCTTATTTTACCCGAGGGATTCGAATTAGCCCCCCCCGATCGTATTTCTCCCGAGTTGAAAGAAAAGATAGGAAATCTGTCTTTTCAGAGTTATCGTCCTAATCAAAAAAATATTCTTGTGATAGGTCCTGTTCCCGGTCAGAAATATAGTGAAATCGTCTTTCCTATTCTGTCCCCCGACCCTGCTACGAAGAAAGACGTTCACTTCTTAAAATATCCCATATATGTAGGTGGGAACAGAGGAAGGGGTCAGATTTATCCTGATGGTAGCAAGAGTAACAATACAGTCTATAATGCTACATCAGCAGGTATAGTAAGCAAAATAGTACGTAAAGAAAAGGGGGGATATGAAATATCCATAGTTGATGCATCGGACGGACGTCAAGTGATTGATATTATACCTCCAGGGCCAGAACTTCTTGTTTCAGAGGGTGAATCCATCAAGCTTGATCAACCATTAACAAGCAATCCTAATGTAGGAGGGTTTGGTCAGGGAGATGCGGAAATAGTGCTTCAAGATCCATTACGCGTTCAAGGACTTTTGTTCTTCTTTGCATCTGTGATTTTGGCACAAGTTTTTTTGGTTCTTAAAAAGAAACAGTTTGAAAAGGTTCAATTGTACGAAATGAATTTCTAGGTCCAGAGATTTCTTAGCATCAAGTTGGTAAAAAGTATCGATTTAGTGTCGATCGATACAATTATGTTCGATCAAAAAATTCGGTAAATCCTTTTGTTTACTTTGTTTATACTATTTCTTTGTTTTGTGAGACGTCTAGAATTCATTACTAGTATCCCATATTGG